TTGATTATGGATCTACTACCAGAAATTCAATGCGTAATCTCAGCATTCAATGTGTATTCCTGAATAATCTAATTTTTCAATTATTCAACCATTTCATTTTACCAAGCTCAACGTTAACCAGATTAGTCAACATTTATACGTTTCGATGCAACAATAAGATGTTATTTGTAACAAGTAGTTTTGTTGGTTGGTTAATTGGTCACATTTTATTCATGAAATGGGTTGGATTGGTCTTAGTCTGGATACGGCAAAATCATTCTATTCGATCTAATAAGTACCTTGTGTCAGAATTGAGAAATTATATGGCTCGAATCTTTAGTATTCTCTTATTTATCACCTGTGTCTACTATTTAGGCAGAATGCCGTCGCCTATTGTCACTAAGAAACTGAAAGAAACCTCAGAAACAGAAGAAAAGGGAGAAAGTGAGGAAGAAATCGATGTAGAAACAACTTCCGAAACGAAGGCGACTAAACAGGAACAAGGGGGATCCACCGAAGAAGACCCTTCCCTTTGTTCGGAAGAAAAAGAGGATCCGGACAAAATAGATGAAACGGAAGAGATCCGGGTGAATGGAAAGGAAAAAACAAAAGATGAATTCCACTTTAAAGAGACATCCTATAAGGATAGCCCTGTTGACGAAGATTCTTATCTTGATGGGTATCAAGAGAATTGGGAATTGGGAAGACTTAAAGAAGAAAAAAAAGAAAAGACCCATGCCCATTTCCGGTTTGAAAAACCTCTTATGACTTTTTTTTTCGATTATAAACGATGGAATCGTCCATTTAGATATATAAAAAATGATCTATTTGAAAATGCTGTACGAAATGAAATGTCACAATATTTTTTTTATACATGTCCGTCACTAAAAATTTATTATAAAATAATTATAAAATAAAAAGATTAATAAAAAAATTAATACATAAGATAAATACAAGAATAGATAAGACGAAATTCGTCCACCTCCCATATATTTGATGCCTTCTCCCATCAAGAAATTTGCAACCCCAACCCCATTTATGATTCCATCAATTATACGTCTATCAAAAAACTGAATTAGTTCGGCTAATCCTCTTATACTCATGATTAAGACTCTAGTATAAAAAATGTCTATGTAACCGCGATTATATGACCAATTGTATACCACTTTTTTTATTTGGTCCAAGATAATTCTTTTAGGACCCCTTTTTACAAATGAATTGATTAAGTCCAAATTCTTGAAAGATGAATAAACAGACCCATATAAAATGGATGCTATAAATAGTCCAAAAAGAGCTATACTTACTGAAAAAATTGCATTTGTAAAAAATTCATACCAATTCATAGAATAGTTTGAATTTTTATTCAAAAGGTTTCTCGATGGAATTAACCATTTCGATAATATATCAAAATCTACTACTCCTTGATCAAAATCAATTCCTATTGATCCCATGAACAAAGTAAATAGTGTCAATATAAGAAGAGGAAATAGCATAGTATTGTCGGATTCGTGAGGATACATGTAAGTGTATTTATTTATAAAAGAAGTACTCAAGTATCGCATTCGATTTTTTATATTATCATTAATTTGATATGTATCCTTTGAAAAAAAGAAGACCTTATTATTAATTGTTGATAAAAGTAAATTTCTATTGACTACTTTCGGTACTGCTTTTCCCCATAGAGATATGGAATAGAATGAACTATTTTTAGTACTACTATAATTTTGAAAATGAACACGCAAATGCCCATCAAAGGTTAGTAAATACATTCGAAACATATAAAATGCGGTTAATCCCGCTGTAAAACAAGCTATTATTGCAAAAATTGGTGAATACAACCAACTATCATTAATAATTTCATCCTTGGACCAAAAACAAGCAAGAGGCGGAATACCACAAAGAGAAAGTGTACCTAATAAGAAAGTAGTTCTTGTAATTGGAACATATCTTGTTAAACCGCCCATAAGAACCATATTCTGACTTTTATCGGGTGAATATCCAACAATAGGTTCCATAGAATTAATAATGGATCCGGATCCCAAAAACAATAAAGCTTTAGAATAGGCATGAGTTATTAAATGGAATAAGGCAGCTCGATAAGAACCTATACCTAGAGCTAACATAATATAACCCAGTTGAGACATTGTGGAATAGGCTAAACTTCTTTTAATATCTCTTTGAGCGAGAGCCAAAGTAGCTCCTAATAGTACTGTTATTATGCCTATTAAAGAAACGAAATTCATTATGTAAGGTATAACTCTGAAAAGAGGAAGAAGCCGAGCTACAAGAAAAATTCCCGCTGCTACCATGGTAGCAGCGTGTATAAGAGCCGAAATAGGGGTGGGCCCCTCCATAGCATCAGGTAACCATATGTGAAGAGGGAATTGTGCAGATTTAGCAATTGCGCCGACGAATAATAAAAAGGCGCAGAGAGTAACAAATGTAGAATTAACCCCATTACTATGGATCAAGTTATTAACTATTTTGAACAAATCCCGAAATTCTAAACTGCCAGTTATCCAATAAAAAGCTAAGATTCCTAATAATAAACCAAAGTCTCCTACACGATTAGTTATAAAGGCTTTTTGGCAAGCACTTGCTGCAACCGGTCGTGTAAACCAAAAACCTATTAATAAATATGAACACATTCCCACGAGTTCCCAAAAAATATAAATTTGTATCAAATTGGAACTAGTAACTAATCCCAACATGGAAGTATTAGAAAAACTCATATAAGCAAAAAATCTAAAATATCCTTGATCATGAGACATATAATTGTCACTATAAATAAGAACCATGATTCCAACAGTAGTAATTAGTATTAACATAATAGAAGTAAGTGGATCGATCAAGTGTCCAAACTCTAAGGAAAAATCATTATTGATAGTCCAAGACCATAAATATTGATAGATAAAACTTCCATTTATTTGCTGAATAGACAGACTGGCCGAAAAGGCCATAGTTATACTTAGTAGTAAAACACTAGTAAAACCCCACATACGACGAATATTTTTTGTTGCTGTAGGAATAAACAGAAGTCCAAATCCTATTGACATAGTAACTGGAAGTGAAAGAAAGGGTATTATCCATGCGTATTGATATGTTTGTTCCATAAAAAAATATTTGTTTTTTTATTGTTATAAATTTAATTGTTTAAAATCCACCAACCAAAAGAACAATAATAAAAGAAATCAACAAAAAAAATAAAAAAAAAAATTTTTATTATCTATTTCATTTAGCCCTAGATATATATGTGATATGGCATAGGTATATATACATGGATACGTATAGATAATTCATAATCTTTTGGTATATTTTGTATATATGTATATATTTATTTTTACATATTTACATATATATTATATAATTAGATAGAATTATATTTATATTATTATGATATGTTTTACAGGTTTTGAACAAAGTATTTATTATCCATGGGATAAGTATGGATAATGACGAAAAAACGATCTAAATATATGTCTTTCACATACAATAATAAAAATTAGTATTTTGTTTTTGAATGGCGGTTCCAAAAAAACGTATTTCTCGATCAAAAAAACGTATTCGTAGAAATATTTGGAAGAAGAAGGGATATTTAACGGCAGTAAAAGCTCTTTCTTTAGCTAAATCGGTTTCCACTGGGCATTCAAAAAGTTTTTTTGTGCAACAAACAAGTAATAAAATTTTGGAATAATCTAAATCGACATACCATTAAGAACTTATTAATATCAATATTAGTTAGAACTAACTGCTGTGGCGTGTTATATAGTAAATAATAATTCTTATGTTTACTGGCCTCTTAGTATAGTACTAAGTATTCTAATTTTTCTCTATCAATTAAATATTCTATTGTGAAAATTTAATTGATAGAGAAAAAGTTTTTTGTTATATGCCTAGCCCAAAACCTAATTAGAAGTATAGTTACTAGATAGTATTTATAATAAATTACGAAGAGTATTATTAATGATACTAAGATATCGAAATTATTAGAAAAATGCCTCGAATAAAATTACGATAAATATGACATTTATTTTTTTTAATTAATCTTTTTAATTTTCAATACATTAATTAAAAAATCATCTAAAAATAAAAAAAGGATGATTTTTAGTTCTATAACTCGACCCGGAACAAAACTATCTAGTTCTGACTGTCTTGGTATAACTCCATTTTTACATTCTAAACTAGATACATGAAAGTTGATTCTTAAAGCTAAACCCTACGGCGATACTTAGTAAACATTCAAATCTTAATTTAAATAAGTCTTTATTTCATCGGTTCTAATGTTTACTAACTATATTGAATCCTTGAATCTTGACCATTTAACATGAATTGACTATTATTTATTAATATTTCAAATAAGCCGCCATGGTGAAATTGGTAGACACGCTGTTCTTAGGAAGCAGTGCTAGAGCATCTCGGTTCGAGTCCGAGTGGCGGCATCCCCTAAAAGGGACACAGCGGATCCTATAATATATTTAATTCTCGATTTTAATTCTATAATGGAGAACCCCCGCCCTTTTTATGATATTTGCAACTTTAGAACATATATTAACTCATATCTCTTTTTCGATTATTTCAATTGTGATTACGATTCATTTTATGACCTTATTAGTCCACGAAATCGTAGAATTACGCAATTCATCGGAAAGAGGTATGATAGCTACCTTTTTATCTATAACAGGATTATTAGTTATTCGTTGGATTTATTCGGGTCATTCCCCATTAAGTAATTTATATGAGTCATTAATCTTCCTTTCATGGAGTTTCTCCATTATTCATATGATTCCTAAAATACGAAATAATAAAAATTATTTAAGCGTAATAACCGCGCCAAGTGCTATTTTTACCCAAGGTTTCGCCACGTCGGGTCTTTCAACCGAAATGCATCAATCCGCTATATTAGTACCCGCTCTACAATCTCAGTGGTTAATGATGCACGTAAGTATGATGCTATTAAGCTATGCAGCTCTTTTATGTGGATCATTATTATCAGTCGCTCTTTTAGTCGTTACATTTCGAAAAAATATCGATATGTTTTTTAAAAGCAAGAATTTAGTAATTAAATCATTTATCGTTGGCGAAGTCGAATATTTGAATGATAAAAGAAGTGTTTTTAAAAACACTTCTTTTATTTCATTTCGAAATTATTACAAATATCAATTGACTCAGCGTTTAGATTATTGGAGTTATCGTGTCATTTGTTTAGGCTTTACCTTTTTAACCATAGGCATTCTTTCTGGAGCAGTATGGGCTAATGAGGCTTGGGGATCTTATTGGAATTGGGACCCTAAGGAAACTTGGGCATTTATTACTTGGATCATATTCGCGATTTATTCACATACTAGAACAAATAAAAGTTTACAAGATACACATTCGGCACTTGCGGCTTCTATAGGATTTCTTATAATTTGGATATGTTATTTTGGGATCAATCTATTAGGAATAGGTTTACATAGTTATGGTTCATTCACATTAACATCTAATTGAATAAACGATACATAACATAAGAACATCATCTCATATGTATCTCGAGTTTTTGCGAACCATTTTATTTCTGGAGTAAAATGGTTCGCAAAAACTCGAGATACATCTCATTACAACTCTAATTCACTTTATTTTACAGAATTATAAGACTTGCCGTCTCATTAATAAAAACTATCTATAAAAAATAATTAGATAAGATAGCTTGTACCTTGTCAACTGATAGTAAGAGAACGAAATCGGGATAAATACCAATACCTATTATTGGTAAAAAGAGACAGATCGAAACAAAAAGTTCTCGTGGTCCAGAATCCACAAAATTAGAATTTGGAACATTGAATAACTTGTATCCGTAGAACATCTGACGTAACATAGATAATAAATAAATAGGAGTTAATATCATTCCAATTGCCATTCCAAAAGTAATTAGTACTTTTGGAATTAAAAGATATTTTGAGCTGGTAATTATTCCAAAAAATACTACTAATTCGGCAACAAAACCACTCATCCCTGGCAATGCAAGAGAGGCCATCGAAAAGCTACTGAACATTGTAAATATTTTCGGCATCGGGACAGCTATCCCCCCCATTTCGTCGAGAGAAACAAGAGGTATTCTATCACAACAGGTTCCTGCCAAGAAAAAAAGTGCAGCACCAATAAATCCATGAGAAAGTATTTGTAGAATGGCTCCATTTAGTCCCATGTTGGTTATAGAACCAATTCCTATAATTGTGAAACCCATGTGAGATACAGAGGAATAGGCTATTCTCCTTTTTAAATTGCGTTGACCAAAAGAGGTTAAAGCCGCATAGATTATTTGTATTGTTCCCACTATCACCAACCACGGAGAAAATATGGAATGAGCACGGGGTAATAATTCCATATTGATCCGAATCAATCCATATGCTCCCATTTTTAATAAAATTCCGGCAAGAAGCATACATGTACTGTAATGTGCTTCTCCATGGGTATCTGGTAACCATGTATGTAGGGGTATGATCGGCGATTTGACAGCATAAACAATAAGGAAGCCAAAATAGAATATTATTTCCAATGCCATAGGATATGATTGATTAGCAAGTCTTTCAAAATCTAATGTCGGTTCAATGGAGCCATATAAACCCATACCTAGAACTCCTATTAATAGAAAAATAGAACCCCCTGCAGTGTACAAAATGAACTTTGTAGCCGAGTATAAGCGCTTCTTTCCTCCCCACATGGATAAAAGTAAGTAAACAGGAATTAATTCTAACTCCCACATGATAAAAAAAAGTAAAAGGTCTCGAGAAGAAAATGATCCTATTTGACCACTGTACATTGCTAACATAAAGAAATGGAATAATCGTGAATTTCGAGTAACTGACCAAGCCGCTAAAGTAGCTAAAGTAGTAATAAATCCTGTCAGTAAAATGGGTCCCACGGAAAGCCCATCGATTCCCAGTCTCCAGTGAAAATCCAAAATATTTATCCATTTCCAATCTTCTTCCAATTGGATTAAGGGATCGTCCAATTGGAAATGATAACAGAATGCATAGGTCGTTAAAAGGAGTTCTAATAAGCATATACATATAGTATACCATCGAAACACCTTATTCCCCTTATGGGGAAGAAAAAAAATGGAAGAACCCGCGAATATAGGCAAAACAACAAGTATTGTTAACCGAAAATGACTCGTGATAAAGACAAGATACGCTTTGACCAGAAAAGCCCGTGCTCAGAATAATATATTGATTTTATCGAGTACGGGCTTTTGTCGGTAAATGAGGAATCAAATGATTCAAGTGGAGTTTTTGTAACGTATCAATTAATAAGATAGACCCATGCTGCGAGTTGTTTCATGCCATAAATAAACACGGACACTCAAAAAGTCTGTCGGGCAAGCGGATTCACATCTCTTACAACCTACACAATCCTCGGTTCTTGGTGCGGAAGCAATTTGTTTAGCTTTACATCCGTCCCAAGGTATCATTTCCAATACATCTGTAGGGCAGGCGCGCACACATTGAGTACACCCTATACATGTATCATAAATTTTTACTGAATGTGACATTAAATTATAAATTCCCGTTTTGAACATAAAAAATTTTCGATCTGGTATGGTAAAAATAAATGGTAGTAAATTAATTATATGTTTATATTGTAGACACCAGATGAATCAATGATTTATTAATTTTTTTAAGAATCAATATATTTCTAAATTTGTTCATGAAAAAGTGCCAAGATACTTTGATTTCTCTTTCAACAACCACAGTCATACAATACAAGTCGCACATCTGAATTCAAATTGGTCAACAAATAATACAATATTTAATTAATATTAATGAAATTTTAATTCTATTTTAAATTTGAATAAATCTAACAAATTAATATAAATTATTATTTTATTATTATATAATTTATATAATGAAAATCAATGATTACATAATGAATGATTACGACTAATTTAATTATTCAACAAATTTGCTTGATTGATACGAGTTGATTTTTTGTTATGATGGATCGATGAAACAATAGCTAATCCAATAGCAGCTTCAGCCGCTGCAATAGCTATAACAAAAATTGAGAAAATGTCTCCTTTTAATTGGCGACTATCAAATAAATCAGAAAATGTTACGAGATTGATATTAACTGAATTTAGTATAAGCTCAAGACACATAAGTGCTCTAACCATGTTTCGACTTGTGATTAATCCATAGATACCGATAGAAAATAAATAGACACTCAAAAAAAGTACATGCTCGAACATCATTGACTAACTCCTCATCAATTTAGATTCATTTAAATATGAATAACAATTCAACTGATTTCATTGACTAGAATAGAACAAAATATTACAGAACAATAGAAGGTATTGGCAATAGATTTAACTAAAAATCTTAAACCTTTACACCTTTTTTATTTTATTTCAAATTTATAATTCTAAAAATTTTTTAAATCATAAGTATTTATGATTGACGAGCCATAGTAATTGCACCTATTAAAGAAACTAAAAGAATTATAGAAATGAGTTCAAATGGAAGATAAAAATCTGTTGATAAATGAATTCCAATTTGTTGAACATAACTTATTAGGTCCTGTTCTAGAATCTGGTTTGATCTTGTAGTCCAAAGAATTCCGTACCATGACGTATCTGGGATAGTAATAATTAGTGAAAAAAAAAAAATACTTGTACAAACCAGTGAAGTAACCCCATCTCCAAGGGTCCAAAGGCGGGAAACATTGGAATATTCTGAGCCATTTATGAACATTACAGCAAATATGATTAAGACATTTATGGCTCCCACATAAATAAGAAGTTGTGCAGCAGCTATAAAATAAGAATTCGATAGAATATAGAATAAGGATATACAAACAAGAACCAATCCCAACGAAAAGGCAGAATAAATTGGATTGGTAAATAATACTACTCCCAAGCCCCCAAATATAAGAACTGATCCCAGAAATACTACAACAATATTATGTATTGATCCAGGTAAATCCATTATGTATGAAATAAGAAAATAAATAAATAAATCGAAAGATTTCATGACCTTACTGAATAGTCCAGGAAGTAAAAATTAGCCTATTTTTTTAATTGTCTATGATACCGTTCCTAAATAAAATCTTAATGTAGTAATGCAGTATAGATTGTAATATAGATTAATGTAGATAAAGTTATTGGGCCAACTCAACTTTTTCATTTTAATTTATTCAGAAGAAAAGAAGAGTTGGAATCTTATATTTCCAAATCAAAACGAAAAATATTAAATAAACCCGCTATTCTCAACAATCAATAGTTATCGTTTTACTTTCTAGTTACATTGACTAAAAAAATAAATAAATAAAGAAGCTTGGATCCTTTCTATCAAAATAGAAAAATAAAATCTTATTAATTGGTAATTGTTCTTGAATCAAAATATTTACCTTTGTCTATTTTTATTTGAGTCGAATTCATAACTGTTTGAATTGTGTAGTCTCCAATTACTGACATTGGTAACCGACCCAAAGCGATTTGATTATAATTCAATTCGTGACGATCATAAGTAGAAAGTTCATATTCTTCAGTCATTGATAAACAGTTAGTGGGACAATATTCAACACAGTTACCACAAAATATACAGACACCAAAATTTATACTATAGTTAATCAATATTTTATTTTTAATATCTCCTTCAAATCTCCAATCAACAACAGGTAGATCTATGGGGCACACACGAACACATACTTCACAAGCAATACATTTATCAAATTCAAAGTGGATTCGACCACGGAAACGTTCTGATGTGATCGACTTTTCATAAGGATACTGAATAGTTACAGGTAAACGATTTGCATGGGATAAAGTAATTATGAAACTTTGACCAATATACCTTGCGGCTCGTATTGTTTGTTGACCATAATTCATGAACCCAGTCACCATAGGAAACATATTGTAGATATCCACGAATAAGTTGATGTTTCTTTCTCTTGTTTAAGAGAGGTTATGAGTCTAGAATACCATTATCGTATTGTGTTATTTATAGTGAAACAAGTTGGGAAGACGTTGTCAATAATAAATTACCTAGAGAAATAGGTAAAAGAAATTTCCATCCAAGATTTAATAGTTGGTCCATTCTCATCCTGGGTAAAGTCCATCTTGTTGTGATAGATATAAAAAGAAACAAATAAGCTTTAGCTAATGTAATAAAGATACCAATTGTTATTCCAAAGACTCTAGCAATTTCATTTATTCCGAAAAGTTCAGGAACAGATATGTATGGAATAGATAAATTCCACCCACCTAAATAAAGAACTGTTACAAATAATGAAGAAACTAAGAGATTTAGATAAGAAGCAATATAAAATAAACCATATTTGATACCAGAATATTCGGTTTGATAACCTGCTACTAATTCTTCTTCTGCTTCTGGTAAATCAAAAGGTAATCTCTCGCATTCTGCTAGAGAAGAAATTAGAAAAACGATAAACCCTATAGGTTGACGCCACATATTCCACCCCCAAAAACCATATTTTGACTGCGCCTCAACTATATCAACTGTACTTGAACTGTTCGATAATCATAGTCGATAATAACATAATTGTTCTCACCGCTATTCCAAAACCGTACATGAGACCTCAGCTTCATACGGCTCCTCTATGGCCGCGTACAAATAAATGTAAGGACTGGTTCGGTATTATTATAGGTATTTTTGTGGGGTAGGGTAGATAGAATAAAAATACCGTGTAGAGTCCCAAAAATTAGACCAATGGAATTCTGTCTGCTAGAATAACAAAAAAAGGGCGCTTCCGAATTGATCTCATCCCTTATAATTAAATCTTCGGTAATAACTTAATCTTTCAATAAAATACTCGTTAGATCAAGAGATAAAAAGAATTAGACATTCTTTACTGAATCATAAAGAATAAGAATTTCATATATACATATATATTGGTATAGATGTAGGAAAAAATAAATAAAGATCTTTGTTTATATTCTATTTCTTTTGTTCCTGTTCTTCTTTCTCGTAAGAGGTATTCCTGAGAATAAAGGATTAATTCGTTCTTGATAGTTATTTCTTTAATCAGTGACTAGGAGCATACTCTAGATCGGAATCGTGGGGAAGTACTGCTTGATCATTTCTACCAACTTAAAGCCCCTAATCATCTTATGATTCGTTTTATGTGAAAATACCTCTTTTTTGATACCTTACATTATCTCTATTACTAATCCTTTGTGTACCTTGGTGTTCCTAACCGTCCACTGAATTTTTGATTGATCTCCTGTATGGTAATACATACAAGACAGTAATCCCATACAGTTGATCTTTTGTACCCGCTTCAAGATATGATGATTAATTAAAGAATCTCAATCTTGGGATAAAGAGTTTATACTCCTTAATGTTTACTTCTGCTTTATTCTTATATATAGGGAATGAGATTTTATCTTTTTACTACACATTGATAAGCTGTTTTATTTTACTCATATAACTATCTGGTTTAACTCATCGACCTGAATAACTCTGATGAATAAAAAAATAAAAATATCTATAATCTATCCAATATATTAATTCCTCTTTCCTTTATTTCATTTTGAGGTCAAAGTTCATGTTCTAACGAATCACACGTAGAGATATTGATAACACACATAGAGTTAATGGTATTTCATAACTAATAGATTGAGCCGCAGCTCGCAAGCCACCTAAAAAAGAGTATTTATTATTCGATACATATCCTGATATAAGAAGCCCAATAGGAGCAATACTTGAAATGGAGATCCATAAAAAAACACCCATACTGAGATCAGCTAAAACAAGTCGATACCCAAAAGGAATTATTAAATAACTTAATACAATTGATATGACTGCTATAGACGGTCCGATACTAAACAAACGAATATCTCCTCTAGATGGTAGGAGGTCCTCTTTAAAAAGTAATTTAGTCCCGTCCGCTAGAGCTTGAAGAATTCCCAATGGGCCGGCATATTCGGGTCCAATACGTTGTTGTATCGCTGCGGATATTTCTCTTTCTAACCATACAATTACTAGTACTCCTATTATGATTCCCAATATAAGGGTCAAAGCAGGGATTAATAGCCATATGAGTCCATAGACTTCTTTTAAGGATTCTGATTTAGAAAAATAATTGATAGTTTGTGCTTCTGTTGTGCCAATTATCATTTCAACGGTCAACTTCTCCCATAATGATATCTATACTACCTAGTATTGTCATGATATCAGCCAATTTCATTCTTTTAATTAGCTGAGGAAGAATTTGCAAATTGATAAAACCGGGCGGACGAATTTTCCATCTCCAGGGGAAAAAACTATTATCTCCTATCAAATAAATTCCTAATTCTCCCTTTGGGGCTTCTATTCTTACATAAAGTTCTTGTTTCGACAATTCAAAATTAGGCGAAGGTTTTTTACTAATGAATCTATATTCAAAATCATTCCATTCGGAATTTCTTGCTCTATCTAAGCGCCGAATTTCTAAATTCTCATAGGGTCCTCCGGGAATTCCTTCTAAAGCCTGTTGAATAATTTTTATGGATTCCCTCATTTCGCCAATTCGTACTAAATAACGAGCTAATGAATCCCCTTCTTTTTGCCATTGGACTTCCCAATCGAATTCATTGTAACATTCATAATGATCAACTTTACGAAGATCCCATTGGATCCCAGAAGCTCGTAACATGGGTCCTGATAAGCCCCAATTTATTGCTTCTTCTCCACCAATAATGCCCACTCCTTCAACTCGTTCCAAAAAAATGGGATTCCGCGTAATAAGTTTTTCATATTCAACAACACTCGTTAAAAAATAATCGCAGAAATCTAAACATTTATCTATCCAACCATGAGGTAGATCAGCAGCTATTCCTCCGATGCGGAAATAATTATGCATCATTCGCATACCTGTGGCAGCTTCGAATAGATCATATAGCAATTCTCTCTCTCTGAAAATATAGAAAAAGGGAGTCTGCGCACCGATATCCGCCATAAAAGGCCCAAGCCATAACAAATGCGAAGCTACACGACTCAGCTCTAGCATAATTACTCTGATATAGCTGGCCCTTTGGGGTACTTGAACATTTCCCAATTGTTCTGGTGCATTTACTGTTATTGCTTCGGTGAACATAGTAGCTAAATAATCCCAACGTGTTACATAAGGAAGATATTGTATAATTGTTCGGTTTTCCGCTATTTTTTCCATTCCTCTGTGTAAATAGCCCAATACGGGGTCACAGTCAATAACATCTTCACCGTCGAGAGTTATAATGAGTCTAAGAACACCATGCATCGATGGGTGATGAGGGCCCATATTGACTATCATGAGATCTTTTCTTGTAGCCGGTACAGTCATATCTTTTCTTTCCTAATTTATTATTCCATGAATTTCTCAAAACGAGGTTTAGAAAAATAAAAACCTAAAAAAAAATTTCAAATGAATCCTCAAATTAACGAGTTTTAAGCTCCCGAATATCTAACTGACTAATTAATTTTTTATAACTTACTCTATTTTTCTTTGACAAATAAGCCAACAGCCGTTGACGTTTTCCCAGAATTTTTCGTAGACCTCTTTGAGATAAAAAATCTTTTTTGTGCAATTCCAAATGCGAGGTGAGTCTCCGTATTTTATTGGTGAAACTGAATACTTGAAATTCAACAGACCCTTTGTTTTCTTCTTTTTCGTCTTGCAGAATAACTGAAATGAATGAATTTTTGACCATAAAAAAATTCTTCTATCTTTTTATTTTTTTTAGATTTTACCGATCAGGAAAAATAATAATTATTATTATATTATGTTATGATTATGTCAGTCATTATTAATCTGATATAAACAAAAGTTTAGATTTATTCATACTTTTTTATTCTATCGAAACCCCATTTTTATTTCAAACATAAATATGGGATTTCGATAGAATAAAATATAATACATTTACACATTCACGAAAGAGAGTGATTTTTTTTTTTTTTTTACTTAATTAAAGATTCTACTAATTTATTATTCCTAGATCCAAAAATAAATCAATATCATGTACTAAAATGTAACATAACATATGCATATGTACATCTTTCGCCATATATCAAATATGTTATGTCAGGTGATATATAGGAAATATAATATTAGTTTATTAACTTATTCTGGATTGGGGATACATATATATCCTTAACATACTAAAACAACTGCTGTTATGGGTATCAAACCAGTAACGATTCATACAAGCTAAATCCTCTAATCGGTAATTAGGCCAAAGAAATAATTTTAATTTAATAAAGTTGTTTGCATCTCTATTAAGATGCTTGTCCTCATTAAAAAATTGTCCACAGTTTATTATTTTGTTTTCGTTGCAAAATTGTGGATTTTTATCTATATCATTCCAATTCCAGAAATGGAAACAAATTAGAATTCTCAACTCTCTCCGACGTCGATGAGATAGAATATGTTCAGGAACAAGAAAATTAGAATTTTTTTTTTTTTCTTCATTCACAGGCATATCGCTATGTTGTGCAATGGATTTGTCTAAATTATTCTTATCAACATTTTGTTTTTTTATGAATTTTTTATTAGTTTTAACTTTATCTTTATCAACTAATGAAATACTTATGGTTTGATAGATAATAAATTGCCCATCCCTTTTTATAGATAAACGAACTGGTTCGATAATTAATATTCCTCTTTTTATCAATTCTGTAAGAACAAGATCCTTTTGAATCAGCATTACATCCAGACGCATTTCTCCTCTTTGAATAGAGGATATAGCAATTTGCTTTGCATTTGTCAATCTAAGTAAGAGACAATATACCTTAATATTATTGATCATTCTTTGACTCAAAGAATCATCCCATCTTAATTGAAAAAGAAAATATTTTTTTAGTAATAAATCTAGTTCTGCTTCCTTGATCTTCTTAGATTCTTTTTTATTTCTACGTTTTTTAATGTCTGATCCCGCGTAATTATCTTCAACATCTTTTTTTTCGTTTTGTTTTCCTAGATCATATCCAAGATATTTTGGATATTGTTGTTTGTTTTTTTCTTGGTTAGAATTTTCTAAATCAATATATTCTTTTTGATTAGATAATATGGGAAGGTTTTTTTTTTTTTTTTTGTTGATGTTTTCATATTGACTAATCTTTTCATTTTTATGAAAATCTAAAAGAAGAAATTGGATTGGTATAATCCATGGTTTAATTTTATATGTTTCAAAAAGTAGCACAAATTCTGGTAAGAACCAAGATTTTAGTTTTGCTATGGTAGGATTATGATATAACCTTTTTTGATTCATTCCCATCCAATCAAAAAAGTTTTTTTTTTTCTTGGTTAAGTTGATTTCTTTATGAAACGAAATCTCTTTCTTTTTCATTTTGTTTTTATACTTATTAGTTTGAGTCTTAGTATTTTTATTAATCTTGATACCAATATGCGCATTGGTCCAAGTCTCGATATCCATATTTTTTATAAGACAAAAATGGAGAATTTTACAATCAAAATATTTTCTATCCCGATTTATATTCGTATCAATAGGATATCTTTCCTCTAGATAATCACTAATAGTTGTACTTACCAATAGATAAAATGCATCAGGTTTCGATGTATTGAAATTATATAGATATGGAATCTCCCGGTTCTCCTTTATTTGTACTGTTGATCCATAAAAATAGGAGTTTTTCTTATCCCCATAATTAATATATTCATAATTCATATATTTATGTGATAAAAGATCATATCTGTAGTGTTTTTTAACCCTTTTTTTTTTTTTGAACGAAACCGTTACGGAATAATCTTCTTTTACATAATGACTTAATTGGTCTTTTTTGTTTTCATATGAATTAAATTTAATTGAGTCTTTATTTTTAATCATACGAAGTTGATTGACTCTATTTCGCCATTTTTTCGGGACTAATCGAGACCATTTGATCCGGGAAAAATTGTATTGATAAAAACCCTTTAACCAGTTTTTCCAGTTATTCATTCCAGACTTTTGAATTTGATTATGCCTTGATTTGTAATCAAATAGTCCTCGTGTTATACAATAATCCTTTATTTTATCCCTAAGATAATAATGGGTTTCATGATCTTGAAATATATATTTCAAGTTATACTTGTTAAGTAATTGGGTTTGTGATAATTTGTAAAATACATATGCTTGGGACAAGCAAGTATAACTATTTAAATTTTTATTACTAATATTAGTATTTGAAACCCACTTTTTTATAGTTGAAATAAAGTTCATTCTATTTGGATTTATTTCATCAATTTTTTCTTGATTTGTTTCAGTGTATTTATTGATAATTTTTTTTGTTGATTCAAAAAAAAGTTGTATATTGATTCTGGGAATGTTTATGGTACATAGCAAGATATCCATGTATATTTTTTCAATGAAAAATTTTATAAAAAAATGTGATTTACGTATTAATCGTATATTGTTTCTTTTTAATATCTGCCAACTATATTTCTGTGATTCTGATCCTTTTATTTTATCATCATAGGTTAAAACTGTTTTTTTATTGTCTTTTGTGATTTGTTCTATTTGATTCTTGGTTGTGATTATCCTATCATAAAGATCTTTTATTTTTTTTTCTATGAGTGAATAATTTGTCCAATTCATAGATCGAATTGGTATGGTCCATTCATGGTTAATTTTATTATTTATTTTTGAATCTTTTCCATTTTTATTTGGTTTATATACTTTCACTTTCTTCAATTCAAATGAAAAAATCGGATTTACTTTTTCAAGTTCTTTCATTATTCGCTTTATAACAAGAACTGTTTTGATGACCCATCCTTTTTTTTCTTTTGAAATTTGTAGAGACCATTTTTCTCTTTCCTTTAAGACCCTTAGAACGAGAAAAAATTGTTTTTTTAGCTTTCTAATTTTTCTTTCGAGTTCTTTAAAAATGGGTTCAAAAAAAGAAAGTCGTTTTCGGGGAGAACCAAAGGGAAGTTCCGCTTCCATTCCCCATACTGTTAAAAAAGAAAAATTGTCTTTTTTTACTTGTTTTTTCATTGAATCTATATAATGAGATCGTACCTTAGATCTTTGTCTTCGCCAAGGTTTCAGACAAAAAGGAAATAAAATCTTTATCTGAATTCCGTCTGTTAACCAATCTTTTGGAAATTCTGTTTCTGATAATTGAACACCATTATAGGTGCACTTAACGTGCATTTCTCGATTCCATTCCTTCAAATCCTCGTACCATTCAGGAAATTGGAATAATAACATACGGCCCATATTTTTAGCTATTATCAATGAAGGTAATACAATATATTTTCTAAGAAAAGATTGTGTTACTAACATCAAACCTCTCATTACTTGAGCAAATAGAATGCTATCCCAAGTTTCTGCTATTGTTATTCGATCATTTTCCTCTTTTTTTTCCTGTTCTTTTGTCCCTTCTTTATCAAAAGAAGAATAAGAAATTTGCGATTCTGATTCTTTACCTACTCCATTTCTAAAAATGAAATTTATCATTTCAGAAAGATCAAAAGAATCAAAAAAAAATATTTTGTTTATTCGATCCAAAAAAAGCGGGGAATTAGCATTTGCTTGAAACATTTCCCAAATAACCGTTTTGCGTCTTTG